TACTCACTCGTTATTAGTTAATGATCTTAGTGATTGGATCCATATGCTTATTCCGATAGGAAATGCAATATTCAAATGGACTTTTCATCGAATGACTACTCATCCATTTTATTTTCATTCAAATAGGGGACAGGAAAGCTCTATGGAAAAATGTTGGTTCAATTCGATGTTGTCTAACGAGGAGTTAGAACACAGGTGTGGGCTAAGTAAATCAATGGACAGTTTTGGTCCTATTGGAAATACCAACGGAAGTGAGGACCCCCTTATAAATGATATGGAGAAAGACATTCCTAGGGGGGGTAGTGACAGTTCTAGTTGCGGTAATCTTGATCATTTATTCGGTGTCAGGGGCATTCGGAGTTTCATCTCTGATGACACTTTTTTGGTTAGGGATAGTAATGGTTATATATATTCCATATATTTTGATATTGAAAATAATATTTTTCATATTGACAATGATCGTTCTTTTATGAGTGAACTAGAAAAAGAACTTTCGAGTTATCTGAATTCTAATTATATGAATAATGGGTCTAAGAGTGACAATCACTACTATGATCGTTACATGTATGATACTCAATATAGTTGGACTAATCATATTAATAGTTGCATTGACAGTTATCTTTGTTCTGAAATCAGTATTGATAGTTACATTTCAAATGGTATCGACAATTACAGTGACAGTTACATTTATAGTTACATTTGTAGTGAAAGTCTAAATAGTAGTAACAGTGGGAGTTCCGGTCTAAAAACTAGCACGAATAGCAGTGATTTCAATATAAGAGTAAGATATAATGATCTCGAGATAAATAAAAAATACAGGATTTTGTGGATTCAATGTGAAAATTGTTATGGATTAAATTATAAGAAATTTTTTAGGTCAAAAATGCATATTTGTGAACAATGCGGATATCATTTGAAAATGAGTAGTTCAGATAGAATCGACCTTTCGATTGATCCGGGCACTTGGGATCCTATGGATGAAAATATGGTCTCTATGGACCCCATTGAATTTCATTCGGAGGAGGAACCTTATAAGGATCGTATCGATTTTTATCAAAGAAATACAGGATTAACTGAGGCTGTTCAAACAGGCATAGGTCAACTAAATGGTATTCCCATAGCAATAGGGGTTATGGATTTTCAGTTCATGGGGGGTAGTATGGGATCTGTAGTAGGCGAGAAAATTACCCGTTTGGTCGAGTATGCTACTCATAGATCTCTACCTGTTATTATAGTGTGTGCTTCCGGAGGAGCACGCATGCAGGAAGGAAGTTTGAGCTTGATGCAAATGGCTAAAATATCTTCCGCTTCATATAATTATCAATCAAATAAAAAGTTATTCTATGTATCAATCCTTACATCTCCTACAACTGGTGGGGTGACAGCAAGTTTTGGTATGTTGGGAGATATCATTATTGCCGAACCCAATGCCTACATTGCATTTGCGGGTAAAAGAGTAATTGAACAAACATTGAATAAGACAGTACCTGATGGTTCACAAGCGGCTGAGTATTCATTCCATAAGGGATTATTCGATCCAATCGTACCGCGTAATCTTTTAAAGGGCGTTCTGAGTGAGTTATTTCAGCTCCACGGTTTCGTTCCCTTGAATCAAAATTCAATCAAGTAGAACATTAAGTTCATTTATTTTATTTGTGACAAACAAGTATTTAGTTTATCGAACTAAAAGTAAAAACAAGAAGAATGGGGTTTTCTTTGGTCACAGAGGATCTAATTGTAGGAAGAATCATAAGTTTCGGATAATTACTTTCAAATTTGCCTCCCGATCCATTTTCTTTTTACCTATATTAATGATTAGTAATCATGAACTCTCTATCAACAGGATAAAAGAGCTAATTCCTCTTTTCCCAAAATTAGGAAAATAAAAAGCATTTTATGCTCCCCTCCTACGTATGTATATATAATTCAAATTCAAATAATGCAAATCTAGAAAATATAGAATGTAAATCTTGCATATTTCTATATTTCCCGAGAGCCGCCCATTTTTACTAAGAATCCCTGGCGGATCGGATTCTAACGAATCCTTCGAGAATTCACAAGAAACTCCTTTTTTATTAGAAGATAAGGACAGGAGAATAATAATTAAAGTGCATTATCATACATATATTTCATATAGAAAGGTGAATGGGTACATTTATTTAGTTCTCGATTCCTTGCACTTATTCTATACTTATAATAGATATACTTATCATAAGATATCTTTATAACAGGTACAAATATTAAATCGAGGTACCCATTCTATGATAACTCTCAACTTACCCTCTATTTTTGTGCCTTTAGTGGGCCTAGTATTCCCGGCAATTGCAATGGCTTCGTTATTTCTTCATGTTCAAAAAAACAAGATTGTCTAGATCTGATGGAACCAAATCTCATGAATTTTTTGCAAGACTTGGCTTTGGATCATAATACGGATATCTTTTTAGTAGAATATGGTACAGGCTTCCTTCGAACACAAATGAAAGAGCTGTTATGCATGCGGAAACATGATATATGAGTAAATTTTTTCTAACGATTTTAAAATAGATCAGGGTCAGCAGATGTCTTAAATGGAAAATGGAAAGTCAATGTATCCATATGTAGGTAGATATCCATAGTGGGATTATATGAAGTGGGTTTTCTTATTTTATATCTAACCAATTCGATGAATTACTCCTAATGGTTCACATCATAATAGTGCTAGTTGATGAGAGTTACTTCGGGAACAAAACAAAAAAAAAAAGGGGGGGTAAAGTCAAATTTATTTGAGTTATTCTCTCAATTCCAATAAAATGTAACTGGATCTAGTATGAACTGGCGATCAGAACGTATATGGATAGAACTTATAACGGGGTCTCGAAAAACAAGTAATTTATGCTGGGCTTTTATCCTTTTTTTAGGTTCACTAGGATTCTTATTGGTTGGAATTTCCAGTTATCTTGGTAGGAATCTGATATCCTTATTTCCGTCTCAGCAAATTCTTTTTTTTCCGCAAGGGGTCGTGATGTCTTTCTATGGGATCTCGGGTCTGTTCATTAGCTCCTATTTGTGGTGCACAATTTCGTGGAATGTAGGTAGTGGTTATGATCAATTCGATAGAAATGGCGGAGTAGTGTCTATTTTTCGTTGGGGATTTCCTGGAATAAATCGTCGCATCTTCCTTCGGTTCCTTATGAGAGATATCCAGTCGATCAGAATAGAAGTTAAAGAGGGTCTTTATCCTCGTCGTGTCCTTTATATGGAAATCAGAGGCCAGGGAGCAATTCCACTGACTCGTACTGATGAGAATTTGACTCCACGAGAAATTGAACAAAAAGCTGCAGAATTAGCCTATTTCTTGCACGTACCAATTGAAGTATTTTGAAATGCACTGAAGAATGAATGCTTTCTCAGCATGAAGGAAGGAACTAAAGACTCATTCTTTTTATATAAACTTAACTGAAGTTTCTTCAGAACACTCATTCAAGCAAAAACAGACGCATACGGAACAACTCTAAAACGAAGCAGTTTTTTTTGTTTACAAAAATGATTTTTTATGTGTATGGAAATCAACTGAATTCTTTCATACTAGTAACAAGTCTAATAAGTATGGATTCCGCATGTATATGAGAACATTTCAAAATAAAGGATGAATCACTTATTTTGAATTGATACGTTAGATACAGATGGATCATATCTTGTAAATTCTCTCTCTTTTCTTTTGTCAATCGATGTTTCTTTTTATCCTTTCTTTTGCCGTTTGATGAACAAACGATTGGATCCTTTATATTTATTATATTTATAAAGGGGAACCATCGAATTTATCTCTTGTTTTGCCACCTATTTTTGATTTCATCATCACATCAATCAATATTCTTCAGAAATTTTCCTTATTTATTCCTGGGCTATGGGTAGCCAGTGAAACTTTTAGAAATATTCGATCTAAGGGGAGTTCTTTCGTCTCGAAATCCGAATGATATTCATTACTTAAAGTGACGCTTTCGAGCATTCATCCAAAGGATGCAATTACTTCGAATTTGACCAATTGAGATACCTGGAAACAATATTTTATTCTTTCTTGGTTCGAAGCGGTCCTTATTCTTTTGTCTTTCTATTTCTATATTTTTCTAGATCCAAGGGCTAACCAATTAATTACAAATAAAAAAAGAGGGAAGAGATCCATAGGTTCGATACCTTGTTATAGAACTCATGCTTCATAGAAATATCAGATCGGATAGAGTCGACGAATGAGATGAGGTGGGTTCATTAAGAATTCATAGATGAAAAATGCCAAAAACAAAAGCATTCACTCTCCTCCCATATCTTGTATTTATAGTATTTTTGCCTTGGTGGATCTCTCTCTCATTTAAGAAAAGTCTGGAATCTTGGGTTACTAATTGGTGGAATACTAGACAATTCGAAACTTTTTTGAATGATATTCAAGAAAAGAGTGTTCTAGAAAAATTCATAGAATTAGAAGAACTATTCTTGTTGGACAAAATGATAAAGGAATACCCGGAGACACATATACAAAACCTTCCTATAGGAATCCACAAAGAAACGATACAATTGGTCAAGATGTACAATGAGGATCATATCCATGCCATTTTGCGCTTTTCCACAAATATAATATGTTTCGCTATTCTAAGTGGTTATTCTATTCTGGGTAATGAAGAACTTGTCATTCTGAATTCTTTGGTTCAGGAATTTCTATATAACTTAAGCGACACAATAAAAGCCTTTTCTATTCTTTTATTAACCGATTTATGCATCGGATTCCACTCGCCCCATGGTTGGGAACTAATGATTGGCTCTGTCTACAAAGATTTTGGATTTGCTCATAATGATCAAATTATATCTGGTCTTGTTTCCACTTTTCCAGTCATTCTGGATACAATTTTAAAATATTGGATCTTCCGTTATTTAAATCGCGTATCCCCGTCACTTGTAGTGATTTATCATTCAATGAATGACTGAAGAATGATCCACTGATATTAATACAATCATAATGTTTGTTATTTTGT